GGATCCTTATTATCAGTAACACTTTTAGTCATTACATTTCAAAAGAGCATAATTATTTTTAGTAAAAACAATTTTTTATTAACTAATACATTCTCCTTTCAAAACAAAAATGAAAGGATAAAAAATGTTTTACAAAGCACTTCCGTTTTTTCGATTAGTAATTTTTACAAGTCCCAATCGATTCAACAATTAGAACAGTGGAGTTATCGTGTTATTAGTCTAGGCTTTATTTTTTTAAGTATAGGTATTCTGTCGGGAGCTGTGTGGGCTAATGAAGCATGGGGGTCATATTGGAATTGGGACCCAAAAGAAACTTGGTCATTTATTACTTGGATTATATTCACGATTTATTTACATACTCAAACAAATACAAATTTGAAAGGGAAAAATTCTGCAATTATAGCTGTTATAGGCTTTTTTCTAATTTGGGTATGCTATTTTGGGATTAATCTATTAGAAATAGGGCTGCACAGTTATGGTTCATTTCTATTTTAATCTAATTGAATAAAGAGCTTTATAAATATAAACACAAAACATATGTTACAATTTAAATTTTTGAATTAACTAAAAAAAACAGGTGTAATATACATAAATTCATAAGGGATTCTTCATCAAAAAACCTATATTCAATCCTATATCAATCGATATAGAATTCCCACTACGAATATCTACTTTTTATTTTATTATTCGTAATTGACTATTTATTATATTAACTTGACGCCTAATATATTTTTAACATAAAAAAAAGATGTATACTACACTTGAACCAATAAAACCCATACTCAAAATATATATATATTATAATTATTAAGTACGGATTTTATTGGTAAAAAAATAAAAAACATTTTATTGACAATTTTAAAAACTATCAACTGTTAATAAGCTAGACCCATGCTGCGAGTTGTTTCATAACATAAATAAACTCGAACACTCAAAAAATCCGTTGGGCAAGCGGATTCGCATCTTTTACAACCGACACAGTCCTCCGTTCTTGGAGCAGAAGCGATTTGCTTAGCTTTACAGCCGTCCCAAGGTATCATTTCTAATACATCCGTAGGACATACTCGGACACATTGAGTGCACCCGATACATGTATCATAAATCTTTACTGAATGCGACATTGGATCTAATCTATAATATAAAAATAGTGTCAAACATTAAAAAATTTCGATCTAAGATTTATCAAAATTTTTAATCAATAGATATAAAGTAGCTTTATAAAATGTTAATAAACTCGTATTGTTATATTTAATAAATGAATTGTTTACCGGATGTGAACTTTATTTTTATTAATTATATCATTAATATTAAAAAAGTCAATAGTTAGAATCTTAATTTTACCAAAACCATAAATTCTGTTATGATGTATATAATGAGTAAGAACACATATATGAAAAATTTATCATCAACAAATTTTCAACTGTGGATACATATGTATCCTTAATATACTGAAACGAATGCTGTTATTGGTATCAAACCAATATCTATTTATACAAGTAAAATCCTCTAATTTAAAATTGGTCCAAAGGAAAAACTTCAATTTATTTAAAATTTTTTTTTCGTTTGTCCTATTAAAAAATATTTTATTTTTATTTAATTTTTTTGTTTTCTTTAAATTGAAACAAATTAAAATTCTAAATTCTCTACAACGTCTAGATGATAAAATAGTTTCAGGAATAACTAAATCATCAAAATATGAGTGTAAATAAAAACGAAAATTTTGATGTTGTGCAGTTGATTTTTTTTTTTTTATATATAATATTTTGTTTCTTTGATTTGTTTGGTGTTTGTTCTTATAAAAACATGAAATACGTAAGATTTTATAAATAATAAATTTTCTATTTTTTTTTACAGATAGGCGAATTGGTTCGAGAATGAATATTCCTCTTTTCGTCGATTCTGTAAAAATGAATTTATTCTGAATCAACATTATATCTAGACTCATTTCTTCTCTTCGAATAGAAGATAGAGACATTTCTTTTGGATTTAGTGTATTTATAAGTCTAAGTAGGAAACAATATATTTTAATATTGTTAATTATTTTTTTCTTCATAAGATTATCCCATCTCAATTGAAAAATCAAACAGCTTTTTAGGAAGATATCTAATCCTGTTTTTGTATTATTCTTGTATTGTGTATTTTTTGTTTCATCCAATGATATAAAATTTTTTTTTTTTTTACTTTCCTTAATTTTTATATTTTCAAAAAAAAAAAAAAAAAGCGATTTGATTGGGATAACCCAAGATTTAATCTTAGAATCATTGTAAAATAGTACAAATTTTTGTAAAAACCAAAGTTCCATATTCAATATCGACTTACTTAGTATTTTATTATCCCTTTTTTGATAAATTGTAATAAAAAAAAAATATTTATTATCCAAAATATATATATTTTTTTTTAAATAAAAATAAAGAATTTTACAGTCAACATATTTTGTATTCAACCTTTTATCTATATCTCTAATATTATTATTATCGTATCCTCGATAATTATTTAAAAAATTTTTGATAGGTATATTCCGTATTTTATCGAGTAATTTGTTTTTATCTGTGTTAGAATTGATAAATTTTTTTTTTTTTTTAACTTGTAATTTTTCTTGTAATGGTGATCTATACATATAAATAAAACGGGCCGCCTTATTTTCATAATTATAATATAAATATGAGAAAAAATCATATCTATAGTGTTTTTTTAAATTAAAGTTTTGATCTGACACTAAAATTTTTTCATAATAAGATTGTTTGTCGTGCTGAATTAATGAGGATTTGTCATATAAATATTTAAAATTTTTATTTTTAATTGTTGAATTCCAATTGCGCCATTTTTGTGGTACTAATCGAGACCATATAATTGGTGATACATAGTAGTGATAATAATACTTTATATTTTTATGTATTAATTTTGGGTCACAATCGCAATACAGGATTCCTTGTGTTATAACAAACGTTGGAATTATATTCTTAAGAAAAACAGACGTCCCAGGATATTGAAGTACATATTTTAACTTATCTAAGTAACTAATTGGAATGTGTGATAATTTATAAAACACATATGCTTGTGACAAGGAAGATAATCCAAACGGAATAGTTGAATTTTTATTATTTTTATTAAACAAATTTTTGATAGTTGAAATAAACCGAATTGTTATTTTGTTTGTTTGATCAACTCTTTCTTGATTTTTTTTATTATTGTAAATGTACTTATTAAAACTTTTATATAAAAATAAATAAATATTTATGTATATATCTTTTATAAAATATTTTAAAATTTTATAAAAATTTAATTTTGATTCGTAAATAAATCGATAATTTTTTATTTTTAGTATTTCCGCAATAATTTTTAACAATTTTTTGAATTTTAATTCGATTAGATCGACTCGTTTATTATTATTTTTTTTATTAGGACAAATCTGTATAGTTATAAATCCGTTTTTATTGTGTTTTTTTTTTTGTTTTGTTTTATCAATCAGATCCTTCATTTTATTATTTGTCGATAATTTTTTTTTTGAATCTTGAATTATATGATTTTTTATTAGAGAATACTTTTCTTTTTTGGTTTTACTTGATTGATATACTTTTTTTTTTAACTTGAATATATTATTTTCTTTTAGAAATTTTTTTGTTTTTCTTATTAAAATTAAAAAGAACTCATTACTCATTATCATTATTATAAATCGTTGGGGTGTAAAAATTTTTTTTTTTAATTTTCTACATTTTTTTTTTAGTCTTTTAAAGATGGGTTCACAGAAGGAAGGTCGTTTTCTGGGAGGACCAAACGGCATTTCAGCTTCCATTCCCCAAACTGTTAAAAATAAAAAATCCTCCTTTTTTATTTTCCTTGGATTCCTATGAAAGTATCGGAGCTTAGATCTGTACCAAGGTTTTAAGTGGAAGGGAAATAAAACCTTAATTTGAATTCCATCTGTTAACCATTTTTTTGGAAATTCTCTTTCTGATAATTGAACCCCATTATAGGTACATTTAACATGTATCTCTCTATTCCATTTGTTTAAATCCTCAGACCATTCGGGAAATTGAAATAGTAGCATCCGACCGATATTCTTAGCTAGTATTAATGAAGGTAATATAATATATTTTCTAAGAATGGATTGGGTTACTAACATGCAACCTCTCATTACTTGAGCAAGCGGAATGGTATCCCAAGTTTCTGCTATTTCTATACACGCTCTTTCTTCTATTTTGTACTTTTTGCTTTTAGTTATTTCTTTTATCTCCTCTTCTTTATAATCCGAAATTTTTAGTTTTGACCTTTTCTTAATTGTCTTTCTAAAAATAAATTTAATCAGTTCATAAATTTCAAAATACAAAAACGAGAGTTTATTATATTTTCGTTCCAAAAAAAGCGGAGAATGTGGGTTGGTTTGAAACAGTTCCCAAATAACCGTTTTACGCCTTTGAGTTCGCCTAGAACCTTTTATTATATTTCGGCGAAAATCCGATTGGTGTGAATAACGTATCAAAGCCACCTCCTCGGTATTTGTCTGTTTATCGGTAAAAATAATTACACGTTTGGCTTTTCTTGAGCGAATACCATGATCCTCGGCTAATCGGTCTTCCGCATTTCCCCTTTCCTGTTGTTCTAACTCATCGATTAATTTGTATGACCAATGAGATACTTTTTTACGTATTTCTTTTACTCTACTCAAATTTTTTATAATTGGTTTTGTATGATTATTATTTATAACTACATGGAATAAAAATTTTAAAAATTTATCTTGCTCTTCTGAACCCCCCTTTCTATTTGTCGGAAATAAAATAAGTCCTTTAAAATTTAAAATGGGTGTTGGTTCTTTCGAAAATTCATCAATTAATGTCAACAAATGATTTATTTTTTTTAATAATAAGTTTTTATCAAATAAATAGGGCGTTTTATGTTCAAATTCTTTAGAACCGGTAACAAGTATACTATAAATCTTATTTATAAAAAAGGTTTCATTTATCTTTACATTTATACTTAAACGTGAAACCCATTTTTTTAGT